TGTCTCATGTCTTTTGATTGGTGTTTATCCCCACAACATCTCGATTTTCTTACATACAAAGTATTTACTTGTTACTAATAAAGTCTAGCCGCTGTTCTTCCTTAGATCCCTTATTTCACTCCGATAGTATCATAGATCGGGATCGATGCAGAGGAAATGAATGCATTTCTACACTATAAATAAAATTAAGTAAGTGGAATAGATAGAACATTGGATCATGCCACATCACTTATTCTATTCTACGGGATCTTACGGAGCCTGTTCATGCATGACATGATTCGGGTATGATCATAGAAAAGATTCTCCTCAAGCGAACCTGCCTATCCTCTGCTACATAGGGGGACTTACGTGGTGGTTGGATGCGGAGACACATTTGGTTATGAATTCCAACGTGGCGGATAAAATCATATATCTGCATGGCCCAATTAATAGTTCAAGTCACACACTCCCATAATCCATCCTCTCTTCGGAAAATCCACTTCAACTATTCGTATCAATTAAGAAATACAATACTTCGGAGTTGAAGAGAAGTATCCAAATAACATGTCTTATTTTTTCAATAATCCATATTTGTAGCAATGAATCCATATTTGTAGCAATGAAATAGTATTGTTCCTTCCCGATATGATATATGATCAATTACAAATATCTATGCTATGATCTGTCTTCTCTATAAAGGACCCGAAATACCTTGCTTACGTATCATTGGAAAGTGCATTAACATAAATACGGCAGTAAGAAGAGGCAATACAAAAGTGTGTAAACTATAAAAACGAGTCAAAGTGGATTGGCCCACACTAGCACTTCCACGTAATAACTCTACCAAAGGCGATCCTATTACAGGAATAGCTTCAGGTACACCTGTCACGATTTTTACTGCCCAATAACCAATTTGGTCCCGAGGTAAGGAATAACCAGTTACACCAAAAGATGCAGTCAATACAGCTAAAACCACACCTGTAACCCAAGTTAATTCGCGGGGTTTTTTAAATCCACCTGTGAGATATACACGAAATACGTGCAGGATCATCATTAGAACCATCATACTTGCTGACCATCGATGAACTGATCGAATTAACCAACCAAAATTGGCCTCAGTCATTATGTATTGAACAGAGGAAAAAGCTTCTGTAACGGTTGGACGATAGTAAAAAGTCATAGCAAAACCTGTAGCTACTTGTACTAAAAAACAAGTAAGTGTGATCCCCCCTAAACAATAAAATATGTTGACATGAGGAGGAACATATTTACTAGTTATATCATCCGCAATCGCCTGAATCTCGAGACGTTCCTCAAACCAATCATATACCTTATTGAGATAGGTAATCCAAAGGAATTCCCCCTCTGAGAACCGTATATGAGAATTTCATCTCGTACGGCTCAAGCGGAAACACACAAATACTGATTTCAACGGATATGTAATAGAAAGTTCAAAACTTCTTAGCCACTTGATTCGATTTGCCCCAAAGATACGAAGTAACAAAAATCCGGAATCTCTTCTTTGTGATGATAATGCCAAAAATATCAAGTTGGCTCATCCGTCTTTCTTTATGTTGATCGTTACAGGCCTCTTGAATCTTCTCTTCCCTATTTATTTTTTTATTTGTTATTTGATTTGTTGTTTTTTGTGCGTAATGCAGATTAACAATAGTTTTGCTATTGATAGGGATTCCCTTGTTGAGACCCTATGAATCAATTGAAACCTCAGATTCATACTAGAACCACGATGATTTAATCAAGCAAAGCCTCAAGCTAAACTCAAAGGTTCTCTGAGTAAGAACCGTTTGATGATCACTTATTCAATGAATGGATGTAATGACTCAACAAAATCTAGAGAAACATTTGTCCTTTGTTCAAACTGAAAGAAGAAAAATCGTTTGATTTAGGAAATACCTATTTGAATTTTTTTTTGAGTCCGGTTGCGAAGTCTGAATAGTAAATAGTAGGTATGAATCATAGTTCAAATATTTCTTTTCTTGATCTATTCTATATATTCCGTGCTCCAGATACTAGAATAAATATCCGACGAGGTAGAATCATCTTGATAGAGATGACAGGCCCATTTTCTGTATTATCAATAGGATCGATTATAACAAGTCACACACTCATATTCCGGAAATACCGAAACAAATAAATCTCACGGTCGAACTACCAGAATGGTCTAGAAATCCGAGTCTTTCTTAAGTTAAGTAAAGTCATTTTTTTGATTGAAAAACTAGGACTTTCTAGTTCTTATGAACCTAACTCATTGAAATTCCATCCAGTAAAACGGAAGAATTATAAATTTCCAAAATAATAGATAGGAATATCGCAAATAGAGCCATTGCGACCCCCATAAGTGGTGTAGTCCCCCAGCCCGGTGCTACTTTACCATATTCCGAATTCAATGGTTTCAATAAATTCCCTACAGTAGTTCGTCTTGGCGCAGATCTAGAACTACCCTCAACGGTTTGTGTAGCCATAAAATACTATTCATTGGTTGAGATCTGTTGACTTTGTATACCATTTCGTTGTAGTTGTAAATAAACGATCTTATCGTAGATCCATTGTGATCTTGAAATTATCTAAAAATGGAAACAGCAACCCTAGTCGCCATCTCCATATCTGGTTTACTTGTAAGCTTTACTGGGTACGCCTTATATACCGCTTTTGGGCAACCCTCTCAACAACTAAGAGATCCATTCGAAGAACACGGGGACTAGTTGAAGTAATGAGTCTCCCATATTGGGAGGCTCATTACTTCAATTGAGATAATGAAAAATTATTTCATTTTTTTAGTTTTAGTCGGAACCTTAGGCGGTTCTCGAAAAAAGATAGCGAAAAAAATTATCCCTAAAGTCGAGACTAAAAGGAATGTATAAACCAATGCTTCCATAGATTCGATCGTGGTTTACAATTATAGCTTCCACACCTATTCATTTGGGATCATTTACCATATAAAGAAAAGTAAAGAGTCAAAGAATAAATGGTGATTCAAATCAAGATTTCTCCGGTACCTTATATCAAATCAAAAAAATAGAGGCGAAAGATACCAGAGCAATGTTGTATCAGACTACTTGTCTCCTTGTAGTTGGATCCCCAATTTTTTGAAATGTTCCAAATTCCACTTGAGCATCCAAATCTGGATCAATACCAGCAAAAACATCTCTGAACAAGGTTCTAGCACCATGCCAAATGTGTCCAAAAAAGAAGAGCAAAGCAAACGTAGCATGCCCAAAAGTGAACCAACCCCTTGGACTGCTACGAAAAACACCATCGGATTTCAAAGTAGCCCGATCTAATTCAAAAATTTCACCTAATTGGGCACGTCTAGCGTATTTTTTTACAGTAGCAGGATCACTATAACTAACTCCATTGAGTTCGCCACCATAGAACTCGACAGTTACACCTACTTGTTCAACACTATACTTTGATTCTGCCCTTCTAAAAGGAACATCGGCTCTCACAATTCCGTCTCCATCTACTAAAACTACCGGAAATGTTTCAAAAAAAGTGGGCATACGACGTACAAAAAGCTCGCGCCCTTCTTTATCTCTAAAGACGGGGTGTCCTAACCATCCAACAGCTATTCCATCCCCGTTGTCCATTGAACCTGCTCTGAATAATCCCCCTTTTGCCGGATTATTACCAATGTAATCATAAAAAGCTAATTTTTCGGGAATTTTAGACCAAGCTTCCGATAAACTCAGATTTTCGGCTAGTCCGGCGCTAACTCTTCGATATATTTCTTGCTGAAAGTATCCCTGATCCCACTGATAACGAGTGGGACCAAATAATTCGATTGGGGTAGTTGCTGAACCATACCACATAGTTCCAGCAACAACGAAAGCTGCAAAAAAAACAGCAGCGATACTACTAGAAAGTACAGTTTCAATATTTCCCATACGTAATCCTTTGTATAGACGTTGAGGCGGACGGACACTAAGATGGAATAGACCTGCTAATATGCCCAATGTACCCGCTGCAATATGATGAGAGGCTATTCCTCCCGGAACAAAAGGATCAAAACCTTCCGCGCCCCACGCTGGATTTACAGATTGTACTTTTCCAGTTAGTCCATAAGGATCGGACACCCATATTCCAGGACCATACAAACCTGTTACATGAAATGCGCCAAAGCCAAAGCAAGCCACCCCTGAGAGAAATAAATGAATTCCAAAGATCTTGGGCAAATCCAAAGAAGGTTTTCCCGTACGCTCATCACAGAATATTTCTAGATCCCAATACACCCAATGCCAGATAGCTGCCAAGAAGCACAAGCCAGAAAACACAATATGTGCCCCTGCGACACCTTCATAACTCCAAATACCCGGATTCGTTATAGTTCCTCCTGAAATACTCCAACCACCCCACGAATTGGTTATTCCTAAACGAGTCATGAAGGGTATAACGAACATACCTTGTCTCCACATTGGATCAAGAACAGGGTCAGAGGGATCAAAAACCGCTAATTCGTATAGAGCCATCGAACCGGCCCAACCAGAAACTAGAGCTGTATGCATTATATGGACAGAAAGCAATCGACCGGGATCATTCAATACGACAGTATGAACACGATACCAAGGCAAACCCATGGAAATACCCCTTTATCAAAGATAAATAGACACTATGTCACCTTATTTTATCGCATTGGAAAGGACTATACTATGTACCTAAGTACCTAACCTTTTCAGTGGATTCTGTATGAAAAAGAATTAATATTTATTCCGTTCCATTGAAAATAACGGAACAATTCTGTTCATAAGAACAAAGAGAAGCAGATCTATTCTATACCCGATAAGTACCAATACGCAATGGGAGAATTGGTACCATTTTGTGGGAACGAATGCATAGATACTTGTTTATCATTCGAACGATCGATTGCTCCGTTCGTTAAAATTTTTCTTTATTCATTCTATCTTACTCTATAAACCTTCCAATCAATCTATCTAGAAAATAGAATAAACAGAAAAAAGGATGAAGACAATAAACCCATTGTTACGTTTCCATATTAAAGTGAAGTATAGTACTTAATTTTTTTTCTTTAATTTAATGCCCATTGGTGTTCCAAAAGTACCTTTTCGGAGTCCTGGAGAGGAAGATGCAGTTTGGGTTGACGTATAGTGCGACTTGTCAGACATATTGGGTCATATGGGATTTACCCGTTCTCTCCCCCGATCGAGATATCCTCTGTTTCGCCCAAGAAATATTGTATTGAGATTGAGTGAACCATCAATCATTTGGAGCGTGAAGTACAATTAGATCAATTTATATTGGGGATCAATATTATCAATTAGAAGAATTTATGGTTGACTTGGACTGATAAAAAAAAGTCTCCAGGCTCCGTTCAGAAAATACCAAATTGGTAACAAATTGATAATATATGTACGATTACCACTTGTATCATAAACGATTCTTATACTTACTATAGGAGCGATCTCAAACTGCCAACCAATGGAATAGTATGATGAATACATCGAATAGTTTGGAGAAGACATGAAACAAATTGAAAAAGAAGTCGTAACAAAAAAAGTGGTACTGAGATCATTTGCCCTATATGTACAAATAGAATTCGGGCAGATCTTTTCCCGGAGTAGAACAAACATGAACCTAAAAAAATGGAAAGGGCCCATTCAGGAACAATAAAATGACATCGTGATTTGAATCTCGATGAAACAATACATCAATGAGAGGTTAGTTCAATAAGTTCAGTGAATTCTTTTTTTTTATAGGTAAGGGAACAAAAACTCATCTTATGTTTTTTGAAAAATAGAAGAAGAAAACCCCCTTCATTAGAAAAACAAAAACCTGTTACAGAAAAAAAAAAGAAATAGAACTGGAATCGACACATTGATTCTTTTTTTCGCAATTTTTTTTTGAACCGTATGCATCCAAAGGTGCACGTACGGTTCCTAAGGGAACCAATTTTGTCCTAATCAACCGACTTTATCGAGAAAGATTACTTTTTTTAGGCCATGAAGTTGATAGCGAGATCTCGAATCAACTTGTTGGTCTCATGGTATATCTCAGTATAGAAGATGATACTAGGGATCTTTATTTATTTATAAACTCTCCCGGCGGATGGGTAATACCAGGAATAGCCATTTATGATACTATGCAATTTGTGCCACCCGATGTGCATACAATATGCATGGGATTAGCCGCTTCAATGGGATCTTTCATTCTGGTCGGAGGAGAAATTACCAAACGTCTAGCATTCCCTCACGCTTGGCGCCAATGAGTTTTTTTATTTGAAAAAAAAAAGGAAGACTATGCCTTCGCCATATTGAATATGAATAATAAGTAATAATAGCATGGCACTTCGAGTTCGATATGAGCAAACCATTATTGTTTTTTTCATAACATGAGATTTTATGTCGAGATAGTAGTATGAAATAGAGATCATTTCGGATTTGATCTTATGTGTCGGGGGTACATTTCAGCGTCACAAACCATTCTTTTTCACACCAGAATTCTCTTTCTGATATTTATGTTATGAAAGAAAAAGTACAAAAATGAAAAAAAAAAAGATCATTTTTTCCTTATTTGATCGTATCAGAAAGGAACTTTGGGATTGCTAAATCACAGACAAAATAAATATATAAAGCAACAGAACCATCATAGTATTTTTTTTACTCCTACGAAAGGAAGGGTGGTAAATGGATCATTCAACGATCCGGATCGGATGGATTCTATTTCTTTCTTCGATAGAATAGAAGAGAAGAAAAAGAAAAAGTAAATTCCATTGTAGAGCCGTATGCACAAAAGATGCCTGTACGGTTGTACAATTCTATTCTTTTTTCTTATATTTTTTTTTATCCCTTACTTTAGCCCAATCATGCAAGATAGAAGAACCCTTCATGATGCTATATCAATATCATCAGGGTTATGATTCACCAACCTGCTAGTTCTTTTTATGAGGCACAAGCAGACGAATTTATCCTGGAAGCGGAAGAACTACTGAAACTTCGCGAAACCCTCACAAAGGTTTATGTACAAAGAACGGGTAATCCTTTATGGGTTGTATCCGAAGACATGGAAAGAGATGTTTTTATGTCAGCAACAGAAGCCCAAGTTCATGGCATTGTTGATCTTGTAGCGGGCGAAAATGAAAATACTAGGGATTTCATGTAAATCCATTTCAAACCATAATTCGAATTTTCTGCGATTTGATATTGAATAGAAAAAAAAATTCATGATCATCAATCATCAGGTTAAGATCGATCTAAACCAACCCATTCCATTCTAGAATTCTATATATACATACGACATGCCAACTATTAAACAACTTATTAGAAACACAAGACAGCCAATAAGAAATGTCACGAAATCTCCCGCTCTTAGAGGATGTCCTCAGCGTCGAGGAACATGCACTAGGGTGTATGTGCGACTCGTTCAGATCATGAGTTCGAACAAATGAGACAATTTTCCAGTATCAATGACCAGTACCAATGAAAAGGATAGATAGAGAAGATCTATCATATACCTATATTGTGTTTGGAATTTATGGTTTACATTGGTGCAAATCCAATCACCTAGATTTGAGATGAAAAGCAATTCCCCATTGGGGGCAAATGGTTATCCATTAAGCGGAGGAAATGGTATTATAAGAAGCAAAAAGGTTATACTCCTATTCTTGAAAGAACGGACTAACAGGGTCAGCTACCTAGCCAACTTTCATAATTAAATGCCGTCACTGTATGGATAACTCTTATTGTGAAAAGAACTATTACTGTATAATTGATGGGTAGAGCCAAAGAGTGTGAACTATACAAGTTAACAATAACATTTGATAAAATGAAAGAAGAGGCTCCGGTGTATAGAGAGGACCTCACCGTTTAAAAAAAAAAAAAGTAACCATAGAAACGATGGAACCCACTATTTTTTTTATTTGGTATCGTTAGAATTTCTTATTTCCAGGTGAAATGCCTGGAAGGAATAAAAAATCGTGGTTGGGGAAAGTCATAGTAGCAAAAGCCATTGGAATTTATATTTTATATATCGGAATAATCCGTTTTGTTATTAATTGACGGGGGGTAAAGGATGACTGAAAGAAGAGAAATCAATTAGTTATTCATTAAGGTTTAATTTGATTCAATGACCAGAGTTAGACGAGGATATACAGCTCGGAAACGTCGAACAAAAATTCGTTTATTTGCATCAACCTTTATTGGGGCTCATTCAAGACTTACTCGAACGACTACTCAACAGAAAATGAGAGCTTTGGTTTCCTCTCATCGAGATAGAGGCAGGCAAAAGAGGGATTTTCGTAGTTTGTGGATCACTCGAATAAATGCAGTAATTCGTGAGAATAAGGTATTCTATAATTATAGTAGATTAATACCAAATCTGTACAAGAAGCAATTGCTTCTTAATCGTAAAATACTTGCGCAAATATCTATATCAAATAAGAATTGTCTTTACATGATTTCCAATCAGATTATCAAATAAAGGATATGATATTATAAAATAAAATACAGAAATGATTGAAATTGAAACAGAATTCCCCGGAGAATGAACTCCGGGAAGATAGAATAAAAAAAATGAAGTAAGATAAGTGGTAGGAATGAACGAACATGTTTCAATAAAAAAAAAAGATTTCTTCTTCCCCCATTTTTTATTTCTTATAACACAAGAAATAAATCGGGATTCTAGGCCTTTTGAACAAAACATCAATCTGAGCTTGAGTTCCGATTGGAGTTTTGAGTCAATTGAGGAGTATGTTTATTTATTTCTGGTTCTAGGACCAGTAGTTCTGGGGATCGACTCGGCTCTCTCAAATTGTTTCTCATTATTAAGAAAAGGTAACAAAGATAAAATACGAGCTTGTTTTATAGCAATAGTAATTAATCGTTGTTGTTTCAAGGTCAATTTATTCACCCGTCTAGATAATATTTTTCCTTGTTCACTAATAAATCGACTAATTAAACTCATGTTTCTATAATCGATTCGATCCCCCGATCCAATTGGGGACAAACGCCTACGAAAGGATCGCTTGTATTTACGAAAAGGTTGCTTGGATTTATCCATGGTTTATTCCTTATCTCTAAAATTCTATTTCTTTATTCATTTCAGATCTGACCGAAATAGGCTTTGATTCGCATCGTTTATATTATACATATCATATATAATACATATCATATGTATGTATATATATATATGTATGAAAATGAAATCGGGTTTGATTTGTATTGTATATATTATGTATATTATATATGTTATATTATATATGTTAAGTTAAATATGTTAACCTAAATATGTTAAGTTCTTCCTCTTCCTGTTCCTTGGAAAGATCGCGCACACGTTCCGTTCCATCTATTTCTTTATTTCCCCATGAATCGTATGCTTGTGACAATAGCGACAAAATTTTCTCAATTCTAATCGACTGGATGTATTGTGTCGATTCTTTTGAGTAATATATCTAGAAATACCCGGCGATTCTTTATTGACACCATTTCGGACACAACTGGTACATTCCAAAATAACTCTGACTCTGACATCTTTACCCTTGGCCATGAACCCCCTTTTGATTTTGGATCGACTTAACTTCTTCTATTTTCGACCCGAACTGAAGAAGAATAAAAGAACAAAAAAATCAATAAGAAAATCAATAGAAATTACTAACTTGAAATTCCATTTTCATTTCTAAAGATTTCGTTGTGTTGTATGTGTTGTAATTATATAATTACAATTAATATTAATAGAGTAATAGTAATAATTAATAATAAAGTAATAATTAAGTAATACAATTTCTTTCTAACTATCAATTATTCCTATCTTAAATCCCAATATTTCATTTAAGTATCTTCTTTCTATGCTATGATTTCGTGGATTCTGCCCTAGATCTGGATACACATTTCCATTTCTGTTCCCCAAAATTCGATCTTAGATTCACCAGATTTTTGTCGAGGTTCAATACACTTTTTCTTTTTCTTTCCTTCCTATCCTTCTCCTATCCTAAAGAACTGAAAAAAAAAAAGGAAGGGGCGAAATTTTAGTCACGTCACGTAGAATCGTATCCCTAATTTTCTTCATTTCTTCGCATATTAATAACTAGAATGAAAAAAAAGGGAATGACAAGGCATCTGGGAATAAACGATTAATTTCTATCAATAGACCTGCTAAAGACCCAAACCATAGAGTAGTTAGCACAGGTGCCACGGAGAGATATGTTTTTATATCTCGCATTGAAAACCCTCCTTCTTTATTGTAATACATATATGTATGGTCAGATGTTGTAGTTCAAGATCATTTGTATTTTTTTTTTTACTTTACGCGGAATTCCTAACTAAAATAGATATGTACAATGAACCGATAGATGAGATTTTCCTGTCCCTAAAAAAGAAAAAGATGACCCCTTCTTCCTGAGCATTTCCGATAAATTTTTATTCTTTTTTTTATACGATACGCCGATAAGATCAATTTTCATTTTTTTTATACGTTAGGTTTCAGATGTATAAAATAATTTTATTATATGAAACCAAAAAAAGAAGAAGTGACAAGAAAATTCTATATAGATAGAGGGGAAAATAACAATGTGGAAAACAAGACAGGGATTTTGTACAATGACACTGTACAAGAACTTTAAAAAGGGATGTAGCGCAGCTTGGTAGCGCGTTTGTTTTGGGTACAAAATGTCACGGGTTCAAATCCTGTCATCCCTACCTATTACTTCTCTTATGGGCAGTAACGAGGGATTAATTAAGATCGATTGAAATTGGGCATAATCTTTCATTTTTGCATGCTATACGTATGCAAGATATGTTTGGGGGTAAAAAAACCTTTTCTTTACACTACAGTCGTATCTCCTGTAATAAGAAAGCGCTCTTAGTTCAGTTCGGTAGAACGCGGGTCTCCAAAACCCGATGTCGTAGGTTCAAATCCTGCAGAGCGTGATTCCGTTTATGTTATGTCGAATCACAATAAAAAAACTTAACAAAAAAAAGTTTAATTGAAACTTGAATTTGACCTCCCGCAGGGAGGAGGTCAATCAAAAAAAAAAGAAATGTTACTCAATCAAAGGTCCAACTGATCACCACGTCTGTATTGTAAATATGCAGTTACGAATAATCCTGCCAAAGTAATAGGAATTAGACCTAAGACGATTCCAAATAGAAAAACTTCAATCATTTCGGTTTTTTGAGGGGATAAAAAGATGGGTAAGATCTATCCCTAAATATTAATCTGAATTATCCGTGAATCTCAATAACCAAGAATTGGCAATTGATGTGGAAAGGAACCTGGAACACCTGGAATCTCAGAGAAATATTCATTTTTATGAATTGTTCATTCAATTCATTTCAAATAAGTCGTATCTTATTCAAACCAATCAATAGAGCTGGGGTTATAGTTAAAGCAGCCAGTAGAAAACCGAAATAACTAGTTATAGTAGGCATGAAAGAGCTAAATTAGATATGTTCTTTTGTTACATATGTTGATAAAACACTTACCTAAGTTTCAATTTTTCCCAGATACAACAGTAACGGTAAGAAAAAACCAATTGACAGGATTAGTTTAGTTCAATTGAAAGTTCTTGATTCATCAGCTGTGACATCGATCGGTCCTGTGATTCCGAATCGACAGATTCATTGTGCAATTCATGAGTTGAGTAAAGTAATAGTAATAAGAACTGTGTCGTGTAACTTCATTCAAAAATGAAATTATATTTAAGTAATTTTTGAATAAAATAAAAAAAAAAAAAATTGGATTTGAAAAGAACTTCAATTTTGATCATTTCTTTTCTTTTTCAATAAAAAGGATCTAATCCATTTGGGGGCGAACGCCCTGATATTACCTTTTACTTATTTTTTTTAACTCATTGGATTCAGTACATTAATAGGTTGGTTAATTGCCCATAATATCTCGAATGAGAAGAAAAAAAGTGCCCTACGATATATCGAAACGATCTATCAAAAAAATAAAACCTTTACTTTCATTTTTATTCTTTTTTGGGGGTCCAACTCGATTCAAAGACGAACAACTTCCATTATCCTTTTAGGTTCTATATTCTGTCTTTCCATATCATGGAGTTCCATACTTGTAGTTCGGTCAAGAAAGAACCTTTGTTTTGCATCTAATGCAACCGTTGTTGCATCACGAATATTGATTGTTCCAACTATGTTCTCTTTCTTTCATTAAATATTATCTATTCTTGTATTTTGTATTTATTATAGTATATTTATTGTACGTTGTACGACCAACCAATTACTTGAAATGAAATGAAAGATTCGAACAAAAAAAACTTTTAACCCAAAAAAGAGTTTATAGATTTCGCATATAATTGAAATGTGTGAATATGATAATATCTTTCATGAATTATTAGAACCCATTGATTCACACTTTTCCAAGATCTTTACTTTCTATTACGAAGCCAATAATGGAAACACCTTATAAGGAATTTGAGGAATTTTCTATTGATCTATTGAATAACATACAGTTATGCATAGACAAGGAACAAAAAAAGAAGAAAAGAATTATGTAGTATTTCGGTACCCATCGAGACTGCGTTGCTGTGCCAGAGG